ATTCGAAATTATTATAGATACCAGTTAATTGAACAATTAGATCGTTGGAGTTCCCGTGTTATTAGTCTAGGATTTCTCTTTTTAACCATAGGTATCCTTTCGGGAGCAGTATGGGCTAATGAAGCATGGGGATCGTATTGGAATTGGGACCCAAAGGAAACGTGGGCATTTATTACTTGGACTATATTCGCGATTTATTTACATATTAAAACAAATATAAATTTGAAAAGTGAAAATTCTGCAATTGTGGCTTCTATAGGATTTCTAATAATTTGGATATGCTATTTTGGGGTCAATCTATTAGGAATAGGATTACATAGTTATGGTTCATTTATATTACAAAGCACTTAAAGTGAATTGAAGAAAGGACTTAATTTAACGAATACAACCACAGGGTCTATTCCAGATACATATAAAAAAAAGCAAGCCTCGTCGAGAACCATTTGAATCATTATACTACTGGATTCAAATGGTTCTGACAAACATCAAACTATCCGATTTAAGTTCCAATTCGTTTTTTTTGCGTTACGTAAAAAATTTTTGAAATGAAAACTATCTATAAAAAAAATTAGATAGAATAGCTTCTACCTTATCAACTGATAGTGAGAGAACGAAATCCGGGTAAATGCCAATACCTATTACTGGGAGAAAGATAGCGAGTGAGACAAATAACTCTCTCGGACCCGAATCAAAAAAGGAAGAGTTTGCAGTATTTAATAACTTATATCCATAGAACATTTGGCGTAACATAGATAATAAATAAATAGGAGTTAATATCATTCCAATTGCCATGCCAAAAGTAATTAGGACTTTTGGCATTAAAAAATATTTGTGACTGGTAATTATTCCAAAAAATACTAGTAATTCAGCAAAAAAACCACTCATGCCCGGTAACGCGAGGGAAGCCATCGAAAAAGTACTGAAGAGTGTGAATATTTTTGGCATTGAAATGCCTATTCCGCCAATTTCATCGAGATAAACAAGACGTATTCGATCATAACTCGTTCCTGCTAGGAAAAAAAGCGCAGCACCAATAAATCCATGAGAGATTATTTGTAAAATGACTCCGTTGAATCCCGTATCTGTTAGAGAACTAATTCCTATAATTATGAAACCCATATGAGATACAGAGGAATATGCTATTCTTTTTTTTAAATTACGTTGCCCCGGAGATGCTGAAGCTGCATAGATTATTTGTATTGTGCCTACTATCATGAACCAAGGAGAAAATATCGAATGGGCATGAGGTAATAATTCCATATTGATCCGAACCAACCCATATGCTCCCATTTTTAATAGGATTCCGGCTAAAAGCATACAAGTACTATAATGTGCTTCTCCATGGGTATCCGGTAACCATGTATGGAGAGGTATAATCGGCGATTTGACAGCAAAAGCAATAAGAAATCCAATATAGAATATTATTTCTAATGCCACAGGATACGATTGATTCACTAATGTTTCAAAATTTACTGTTGGTTCATTAGAACCGTATAACCCGATACCCAAAACTCCCACTAACAAAAAAACGGAACCCCCTGCAGTGTACAAAATAAACTTTGTAGCCGAGTATAGACGTTTCTTTCCTCCCCATATGGATAAAAGTAGATAAACAGGAATTAATTCTAATTCCCACATTAGAAAAAAAAGTAAAAGGTCTCGAGAAGAAAATAATCCTATTTGACCACTATACATTGCTAACATCAAGAAATGGAATAATCGGGAATCCCGAGTAACTGGCCAAGCAGCTAAAGTGGCTAAAGTCGTGATGAATCCTGTCAGTAAAATGGGTCCTATAGAAAGCCCGTCTATTCCCAATCTCCAGTGGAAATCAAAAAAGTGAATCCAGTTATAATCTTCGGTCAATTGTATTAACGGATCGTCTGGTTGAAAATGATAACAGAATACATAGGTTGTTAGGAGGAATTCTAAAATACATATACACAAAGTATACCACCTAATGACCTTATTCCCCCTATGAGGGAGAAAGAAAATTAATGAACCCGCAAATATAGGTAAAACTACAATTAAGGTTAACCAAGGAAAATAATTCGTGGTAAAGACAAAATACACTTGGACTAAAAAACCCGTACTCGAAATAAGAACAAAATAAGAAATATATATATTTCATTTCGAGCGCGGGTTTTTGTCGGTAAACAAAACTGAAAAGGATTCGAGTAGAGTTTTCGGGAACGTATTAATAAGCTAGACCCATACTGCGAGTTGTTTCATGCCATAAATAAACTCGGACACTCAAAAAATCGGTTGGACAGGCGGATTCGCATCTCTTACAACCAACACAATCCTCTGTTCTTGGGGCGGAAGCTATTTGTTTCGCTTTACACCCGTCCCAAGGTATCATTTCTAAGACATCCGTAGGGCAGGCTCGGACACATTGAGTACATCCTATACATGTATCATAAATTTTTACTGAATGTGACATTGGATCTATACCTTATTTTGTTTTTGAATCGCATAAATTTTCGATCTAGTATAACCCTGTATTGTATGTAAATAAATTACATATTTAAAGACCAGACGAATCGATGATTCACCAGAATTTGTCGAATCAGTTTATTTCTGGGTCGGTTTAGAAAAAAGGGCCAAAATACTTTGATTTATGAAATTTTTGAAGATTTTACATACGCCGGAATCTAATTTGAATTGATAACTATTCCAATTTCTATAATAATAAGATTAAGACTACTTATTCAACAAATTTGATTGATTAATACGAGTTGATTTTCTATTACGAAAAATTGCCGAAACAATAGCCGGTCCAATAGCTGCTTCAGCGGCTGCAATAGCTATAACAAAAATGGAGAAAATATTTCCTTTTAGTTGACGACTATCAAAAAAGTCAGAAAAAGTTACAAAATTAAGATTAACCGCATTCAATATAAGTTCAAGACACATAAGAGCTCTAACTAAATTTCGGCTTGTGATTAATCCATAGATGCCAATAGAAAATAAATAGGCACTCAAAACAAGTACATGTTCGAGTATCATTGAGCAACTCCTTATCAATCTTGATTTATTTCAATATAAACAACAATTTATTTTATTCACTCGAATATAACAAAGAAATACAGAGCAAAGAAGTATGTTAGTAATAGATTTACATTTTTATTTTATATTATACATCAATTCAACTAGAATTGAATGGAAATGGATACGAGAAAAGAGAAACAGACTCAAATTTAGTTTGAAGTGCTACTTTTAAAGATTTTAAATTTTATTGACGGGCCACGGAAATTGCACCTATCAAAGCAACTAAAAGAATTATCGAAATGAGTTCAAATGGTAGAAAAAAGTCTGTTGATAAATGAATTCCAATTTGTTGACTATTATTTATCAAATCTTGTTCTATAATCTGGTTGAATTTTGTAGTCCAAATAATTCCGTACCATGACGTATTTAGAATCGTAGTAATTAACAAAACAAAAATACTGGTACAAACTACCAAAGTCATTCGGTCTCCAAGAGTCCAAAGACGAAAACTTTTGTCATATTCTAACCCGTTGATGAACATTACAGCAAATATGATTAAAACATTTATAGCTCCTACATAAATAAGGAGTTGTGCAGAAGCCACAAATTGAGAGTTTGCTAGAATATAGAATAAAGATATGCAAACAAGAACCAATCCCAAAGAAAAGGCAGAAAAAATGGGATTGGTAAATAATATAACTCCTAGGCCTCCTAATATAAGACCTGATCCCAGAAAGACTAAAAGAAAATCATGTATTGGTCCAGGTAAATCCATTCGATGAAAAAAAGATATAAAAAAGAGGGCTCTTTCATGATCTTATTGAACTAACCAGGAGAAAATTAGTATAAGTTGATCTATTTAGGGCACGTTCCTAGTTGAATGCGATTCTAATGTATGCGAATTGATCTAGGTACAGTTAACGGATTAATCACATTCTTTATCTGAAAGGCCAGTTTGAATCTAGTTGAAATCATTACATTAATAAAAAAGTCAATTCGTGTAATTTTCATGAACCAATCAGATCAATAGTTGGTATTTTAAGTTTAGCGATTCAAAAAGAAAAAATCTGTTAAATTTAGATAACAACCTTCTTTTTAGTAAGAAAAAGTACTCAAATAAAAAAAGGATTAAGGTATTTCTTTTTTATTGAATTGAGGCCAATTCAAGATAGTTCGAATTGTGTAATCATCAATTATTGATATTGGTAAACGACCTAAAGCAATTTGATTATAATTTAATTCATGGCGATCATACGTAGAAAGCTCATATTCTTCAGTCATTGATAAACAATTTGTTGGACAATACTCAACGCAATTACCACAAAATATACAGATTCCGAAATCAATACTGTAATTAAGCAATCGTTTCTTTCGAATATCAGTTTCTAATTTCCAATCTACAACAGGTAGATCTATAGGACATACACGAACACATACCTCACAAGCAATACATTTATCGAATTCAAAGTGGATTCGACCACGAAAACGTTCTGATGTGATCAATTTTTCATAAGGGTATTGAATAGTTACCGGTAAACGATTCGCATGGGATAAAGTAATCAGAAACCCTTGACCAATGTACCTAGCCGCTCGTACTGTTTGTTGACCATAATTCATAAACCCAGTTACCATAGGGAACATATCCTAAATATCGATAAAAATTTGTTTGTTTCTTTCTCTTGTTTGAGACAAATTATCAATCTAGTTACTAGTGAATATCAAATTTTGTATTTTGTTTATATTAAAGTGAAAGGAGTTGGGAAGAAGTTGTTAATAATAAATTACCTAAAGAAATCGGTAAAAGAAATTTCCACCCAAGATTTAATAATTGGTCCATTCTCAGTCTAGGTAACGTCCATCTTGTTGTGATAGAAATGAACAAGAACAAAAAAGTTTTTGCTAGTGTAATGAAAATGCCAAGTGTTGTCACAAAGACTCCATCTCTTGCGTTTAGTCCAAAAAGGTCAGGAACGAGTATGTACGGAATAGAGAAATTCCAGCCTCCCAAAAAAAGAACTGTTACAAATAATGAAGAAACTAGTAGATTTAGATAGGAAGCAACATAAAATAAACCAAATTTAATACCTGAATATTCTGTTTGATAACCTGCTACTAATTCTTCCTCTGCTTCTGGTAAATCAAAGGGCAATCTTTCACATTCAGCTAGAGAAGAAATTATAAAAACAAGAAATCCTATAGGTTGACGCCACAAATTCCACCCCCATAAACCATATTTTGACTGTGCCTCAACTATATCAACTGTACTTAAACTGTTAGATAATTCTAGTCGGTGATAAGATCAATGTTATCATCGCTATTACAGAACCGTACATGAGATTTTCACCGCATACGGCTCCTCGAGGGTCCCACATAAATCTAAGTACTGTTTCGATATTCTTTAATCTTGATATTTTTGTAGGATAGATAGAGTCAAAAGTAATCGAAAGGTCCCAAATTAGACCAATAAAATTCTGTCTGCTATACTAAAGGGCTTCTGAATTGATCTCGTCCTTTACTTTTTTTATTAAATTAATATTTTTTTTTAGTAATTTTCCGTTTTTTTATTGCGACTAAATTTAAACCAAATACTCTTTTTAGAAATATTAATAGATTAATAGAATATTACCCTATCCCTTTTCTTAATACAGTTATAGAAAAGCAAGAAGAATAAAAAATTTTGCAATTACATTCTTTCTATTTTTTCTTTGTTTTTTAGCAAAAAAAAAAAGAAGTAAAGGATTACTTCGTTCCTGATAGTCATTTACTTTTGCGATGGATAGCAGCATACTCTGGATAGGAATTTTGGGGAGTACTACTTGAGCATTTCTACCAATTAAAAGCCCCAATTAGTATTTCGTTTATGTGGAATTTTTTCCGAGAACTCAAAAAATCTCTATTACTAACCCTTTGTGTATCTTGGTGTTCCTAACCATCCACTCAGGTTTGCTCAATGTTTTCGAGAATTCTTATTATGTATAGTAATACATACAAACGATAGCACGAACTCTAAAGAATTGATTTGTTTAACCCGCTTCAAGCCATGATAACTAATTAACCAGTCTTGGGGTAAATAGAAATAATTTTTCTTTGCGGCTTCTATTTACTTCTATTAACTTTGGCGTAATTCTTGTACATAGGAAATGAGACTCAATCTTTTTACTGCGAATTTCGAAGCTGTTTTCTTTCACTCATTTAACTATCTGGTTTAGTTCATCAACCCGAAGGTTGAATAAAAAAAAGGTATCTATTCAATGTATTTTAGTTCATTCTTAGAAAACTCTCGAAAGAAACTAAATTGTGGAAAATTTATGCCTCAACGAATCACACGTAGAGATATTGATAACACACATAGAGTTAATGGTATTTCATAACTAATAGATTGGGCAGCAGCCCGTAGACCGCCTAAAAAGGAATATTTATTATTTGATCCATAGCCTGACATAAGAAGTCCAATGGGAGCAATACTTGAAATGGCGATCCATAAAAAAACGCCATTACTTAGATCGACTAGAATAAGTCGATAGCTAAAAGGAATTACTGAATAACTTAGTAGAATTGAGATGACTGCTATCGAAGGTCCAACACTAAATAAACCCCTATCTCCTTGTGATGGAAGAAGGTTCTCTTTGAAAAGTAGTTTTGTTCCGTCTGCTAGAGCTTGAAGAATTCCCAAGGGGCCAGCATATTCCGGCCCAATACGTTGTTGTATTCCCGCGGATATTTGTCTTTCTAACCACACAATTACTAGTACACCTATTATGATTCCAAAAATCAGAATCGAAATAGGTAGAAGTATCCATATAGTCCCATAGACTTCTTTTAAGGATTCCAATATAGAAAAAGAATTGATAGCTTGTACTCCTGTTGTATCAATTAGCATTTCAACGATCAATTTCTCCCATAATAATATCTATGCTACCTAGTATTGTCATAATATCAGCCAATTTCATTCTTTTAACTAACTGAGGAAGAATTTGCAAGTTGATAAAACCCGGCGGGCGAATTTTCCAACGCCACGGAAAAGCATTCTGATCTCCTATCAAATAAATTCCCAATTCGCCCTTTGGGGCTTCGACTCTTACATAAAGCTCTTGTCTCGATAACTCAAATGCGGGGGACGGTTTTTTACTAATGAATCTATATTCAAAATTATTCCACTCAGGATCTCTTACTCTATTAAAGCGTCGGATTTCTAAATTCTCATAGGGTCCCCCCGGAATTCCTTCGAGAGCTTGCTGAATTATTTTTATGGATTCCACCATTTCGCCAATTCGGATTAAATAACGAGCTAATGAATCGCCTTCTTTCTGCCATTGAACTTCCCAATCAAATTCTTCATAAGATTCATAATGATCAACTTTACGAAGATCCCATTGTATTCCGGAAGCCCGTAACATCGGGCCTGACAACCCCCAATTTATTGCCTCTTCTCTGCCAATAATGCCCACCCCTTCAACTCGTTCTAAAAAAATAGGATTTCGCGTAATAAGCGTTTGATATTCAGAAATTGTTGTTAAAAAATACTCACAGAAATCCAAACATTTATCTATCCAACCGTAAGGTAGATCAGCAGCGATTCCTCCTATACGAAAAAAATTATGCATCATTCTCATACCAGTGGCAGCTTCAAATAAATCATATATCAACTCTCTTTCGCGGAAAATGTAGAAGAAGGGGGTCTGTGCACCAATATCTGCCATAAAAGGCCCAAGCCATAATAAATGAGAAGCGATACGACTCAACTCCAACATAATAACTCGGATATAGCTAGCTCTTTTAGGCACTTGAATATTTCCTAATTGTTCTGGTGCATTTATAGTTATTGCTTCTGTAAACATAGTAGCTAAATAATCCCAACGTGTTACGTAAGGCAAATATTGTATAATTGTTCGGTTTTCCGCAATTTTTTCCATTCCTCTGTGCAAATAACCTAACACTGGTTCACAGTCAATAACATCTTCGCCGTCTAAAGTAACAATAAGTCGCAGAACGCCATGCATTGATGGGTGTTGAGGCCCCATATTGACTATCATTAGATCTTTTTTTGTAATTGGTCTAGTCATAAATTTTTCCATATTTATTCTTCCATGAATTGTTGAAAACGAAAAGAAGTTCATCAAAATTGAAAATAGAATAAATCAAAGAAAATAATTGTTCAAATTAACGATTTTTTATCTCTCGAATATTCAATTCACTGATTAATTCTTTATAACGTACTATATTTTTTTTTGAAAAATAAGCCAAAAGTCGTTGACGTTTTCCCAAAATTTTCCGTAAACCTCTCTGAGATGAATAATCTTTTTTGTGTAATTCCAAATGTGTGCTAAGTCTCCGTATCTTATTGGTGAAACAGAATACTTGAAATGTAGCAGATCCCCTCTTTTCTTCTTGCGAAATAACTAAATTTTTTGTATTTATTGTATGCATCAATTTTTTTATTAATTTACTATTTTACGAATATGAATTTTACTGATCAGTAAGAATAATGCGAGGTATTTTGATCTGGTATACACAATAATCAATCCGAATTTCCTTATTGATTCATTTTATGATCTAATTGATACGTCATTGAATTAGTATTCAATGTATCAAAAAAGGATGTAAGACAAGGCATGTGCGCGGCTTTTTATCCACCCGATAGATATATATGGTAGGGGATATATAAGACAATTGTATCATCAATCAATTTTCAATCGTGGATACATATGTATCCTTAATATACTGAAACGACTACCATTATTAGTATCAAACCAATAGCGATTCATACAAGCTAAATCTTCTAATCGATAATTGGGCCAAAGAAAGAATTTTAATTTAATTAATTTCATTTTATCTCTATCAAGATCTTTGCTTTCATCCAAAAATTGACCACAGGTTTTTACCTTGTTCCCATTGCAAAATACTGCATTTTTATCCACACAATTACTATTCCTTGAGTTGAAACAAATTAGAATTCTCAATTCTCTACGCCGTCTAGACGATAAAATATTTTCAGGAACAAGCAAATCATAATGATTTTTGTTTCTATTTTTCGTCATCATTTGATGTCTTGCAATCGATTCCTCAAAATGATTCTTATCCATATTTTCTCTGTATCTTTTTTGATTCTTTTTTTGTTTAATCTCATGAACCAAAGAAATCCTTATGGTTTGATACATAATAAATTCTACATTATGTTTTACAGGTATACGAACTGGTTCGATAATAAATATTCCCTCTTTTAGGATTTTTGAAAGATTCAAATCCCGGATTAGCATTGGATCCAGAGTTAACTCCTCCTTCTTAATAAAGCCGAAACCAAACTTTGTTGTCATTCTGCTTTCCTTTTCCCATTCAAGTACGGACAGCGCATAATCGAATAATTCCATAGTCAAAGGACTCAGCAGCCATTTCAATTGCAAAGCAAAAGATCCTTTCATGAACGCATCTAAGTCTATTTCCCAAGTCCAAATGCTTTTGGGTTGATTTTTCGTTTTACCCATTTTCATATCTGATTTCGTATAAAGTTCTTCCATAAATTTTTGTCGGTTTGAGAGAACAGATTCGGGGTTCCCTCGGTTTTGGGCATCTGATGCGAGATCTCTTTGACCTATGGTTTTTTTTTCTTCTTGATTCTCTAATTCAAAAGATTTTTTTTCTTTTTCATTTGATAGTATAAGATCCCCTTTTTTCTTTTTAGTGATATTTTGATTTTGACTAACATCTTCATTAAAATGAAAAAGAAGTGAATGAATTGGTATAAACCCGGGTTTCATTTTATATACATTAAAAAATAACTCTAATTGTGGGAATAACCAAGGTATCGGCTTCGATACAGGACGATTTAGTCTTTCTTCATTCATTCCCATCCAATCAAAAGGGTTTCTTTTCTTTTTTTGATTGGATGGGTTGATTTCTTTATCTTTATTAATTTTGAGATAAAAAAGACCTTTCGTATCAAAATATTTTCTATCTGGATTTTTTATATACATAAAATAATCTTTTCTTATAAAATTAGTAATAGGGATACTCCCCCCCATATCAACAAATTTCGGTTTATGTATGTTGTAATTATATGAGTCCTTCTTATCTTCATAATAAATCGATTGATATGCTAAAAGATCATATCTATACATTTTTTGAAAATGATCGTTTTTATTTAGCAATAACGAAACCTTTTCCTCTCTTTCAGATGAATCCCGTTTGATTAAATTTGGATTTTCAACCCTACAATGTTGATTGACTCTATTTCGCCATTTTTGCGGTACTAATTTAGACCATTTTAGCTCAGATAAATCGTACGGATAATGACTCTTTAACCAATTTTTCCATTGATTCATTCCAGAATTCTGAAGTTTCTTATGCTTTAATTCGGAAGAAATTATTCCTTGTCTTCGAAAAGAATCTTTTATTTCATTCTTAAGAAATAAAGATGCTCCGTCATATTGAAGGACAGATCTTAACTTATACAAGTTAATAACCTGGGTTTGTGATAATTTGTAAAATACATAGGCCTGTGACACTAGGGATAATTTAAAAGAAACCGCCGACTTCGTCTGAATCTTATGACGAATACGAGAAGGTGAAAGTTTTTTTTGTATAGTTGAAATACGCTCAATTATCTTTTTATCTTTTGTATCAAAAATCGATTTTTTTTTGAATTTACGAAAAAGTTTTATAATGATCATGGGCCTATAAAGACTATTAGTAAGACGATTAATGATATATGGAAAGCTCTCTAGAAGGATATCCGTGTATATCCTTTCCACGATCCATTTTATAAAATAATGTGATTTACGGATTAATCGATCATTTCTTCTTTTTAATATCTGAAAAGTCTTTTTTAGTGGTGCTAATTTTTGAGCACCATAACTTGTTTTGTTAGGACTAATATTTATCGTTAGAGTTCGAAATCCATTTTTCTTGTCTTTTGTAATTCTTTCTATTTGATTTCTGATTGTGCTTGTTCTATCAGTCAGATCTTTCATTTTTATTTCTGTCAGTGAATAATTTATCCAATCCATAGATCGGGTTTGAATGGCTGATTCATGAATAATCTGATTATTGATTATAGAATCTTTTTTTATTTCACTCGAATCCTCTCTCCATTTTTTTGGTTCTTTTTGGACCTTTAGAAACAAAAATTGGGTTCTTTCTTTGAAACTTTTTAGAACTCGAAAACTCCATTTTAGAATTGTTTTTTGGAGTTTTTTCAAAGGGGGTCCAAAATAATAACAAAACAAAATACCAAGTCCTACGAGAGGAGAACCAAAAGGACGGTCAGTTTCCAGTCCCCAAATCGTTAAAAAAGCAGCAGGACTTTCCTGCTTTGGATTTGGATCCCTACGAGAAGGTCGTATCTTAGATCGGTGCCAAGGTTTCAGACGGAAAGGAAATCGTATCATTATTTGTATACCCTCTGTGGCCCAGTTTTTAGGAAAAATTCTGTTTCTTCCTGGTTCTAGTAATGGCATACCATTATAGGTGCATATAACATACACCTCTTTATTCATCTCCCTTATATCCTGCTCCCACTCGGACTCTTGGCGTAATAAGAAACGGACAATCTTTTTAGCTAGTATCAATGAAGGTAATACAATAGATTGTCTAAGCCTCGACTGAATTAGTAAAATAAAAGCTCTTATTCCATGAGCATAAATAAGGATATCATAGAGGTCTGATATTCTTTCTCGTGTCCTTTCTATTCGTTCCATTTCCGTCTGCCCGTCCCGCCCCTTTTCCATTTCATTGACTTCTTTTTTAATTTCTTCGTAGCTTTTGTTTTCCTCCATGTATATTTTTTTTTGTTTTTTCAACCTCTTTATTCTTTTTGCTACGCTTCCTTTTATACCCTTTCTAAAAATGTCTTGTATTAGGTCGGAAATCTCAATTACTGATAATATGAATGGTTCGAAAAGAACATCCCAAGAAAATCCTACTCTGTCGAAAAAAAGTGGGGAATACGGATATAAGGGAAACATTTTCCCCGTAAGGGTTTTACGTCTTTGAACACGCATAGAGCCTGTGATTATGTCTCGACGAAAATCCGCTTCATAGGGATAATCTATCATATACACTTCTTCTTTTTCATCAGGCTTCGTTTTGATACTAGGGTCGGCATTCTCTGGACCCCGCGTAAAAAGAACTATACGTTTCGCTTTCCTCGAGCGAATTTGATGATCTATTATCCATTCTTCCCCCTCTTCCGTTGTTGCTGTTTTTCCGAGTTGTTCTACCTCGCTGAATAATTTGTATGACCATCGGGGGACTTTTTTATTTATTCCAATCGATTTTTTTCGAGTTGTTTTTTCCATGGGAGGAATTATGGCTGTATCGCATATTGTTTGAATGATGGGATCAATTATGACTCTTTCGATTAAAAATTTCAAAACTTTTTCTGGATCTTCTGAATCAATTCGTATTTGTTCCGGAAATAAAGAAATTCCTTTCAAATTTGATGTTGATTCTTCAGCAAATTCATCGATTAAAAGACTCAATTCTCTTGCTAATGATTTTTTATCCAATGTATA